TAATCTTTTTATTAATATTTATTTATACAAAATAAATTTTAAAAGTCAATATAATTTATTACTTTATTCAAAAAAATTTTTAAAAGTTACTTTGCTAAAAAAAATGATGTAATCTTAGCAAGAACAGTTGACAAGTTTTGAATTGTATTGAAAAGGGTTAAAAAAAATCTAAAATTAGGCAAAAAACTTTTAACTTTTCAGTTTTTGCATTTCACCTGTTTTTAGGAGAGATTGATTTACATTCAATTTTTTTTTACAGTTTAGAAATTTTCTTCAATAAAAATTTAATATTACAATAATCAATATTAATTTATATATATATAAATATTTAATATATATATAAATAAATAATGTGTGTTAGGTATTTCTACGTATATATTAATATATTAATTAATAATAATTAAATTAATATATAATAATTTATTAGATTAGATTAATTAATTAATGATTTTATAATATAATGAACTATATTAATTAAAAAAGTTTTACTTAAAAGATCCATAATAAGAATTATTCAAAATTTATTAGTTTCGGTAATATATATATACATTTATAAATATATAATTGATTTATAAATATAATAAATTAAATAATGCTTATTTAGTATAAAAAAAATAATATTAATTAAATTAAAATATAAAAACTATATTTTAATTTAATTAATCTATTAATTATGAAGAAATTTATTATATATATATATAGTAATATATAATACATATAATATTATTAATTTTATATATATATATAAATTTATATATATATAAAAAATTTATTAAAAAAAAAAAAAAAAAAAACCTTTTTTATATATATGTATATTTATTTATATATAATTAAACTTAGTTTATATAATTATATATTATGTTTATAATATATAAATGTTTTATTTTATATATATTTAATAAAATATTGTTAACTTCTTGTTTTTATAAGAAAATTATTATTAATTTTTATTTAACTTTATATAATTTTTATATTAAAGCTAATTTTAATTAAAGTTTATTTTTATTAATATAAAGTTTAAAAAAATTTATTTGGGCAGAAAAAATTTTTAATTTGGTTTATTAATAATTTTTATTAATAAATTGAAACTTTTTATGACAGTCAATTTTTTTGAATTGATTTATAAATATTACTAGTTAATATTTATTGTTTAATATTTTATTATTAGATGTCATAAAATTAAATTATATTTATATTTTCATTATAATATATATTTAATTTATCGAAATCAATTGAAATCTACTGAACGATAGTATAAATTTTAATATTTCGATTAATATAGGGAGGGATATCTTTTTTTTTGAAAAAAATCTTGTTTTTTTTTTATTGATTAAATGTATGTCAATAGTTTATTTAATTTTACTTGTAAATTTTATAAAAACTTTCTGATGGTTTTTCATTGTGAAATTTTTATTTTTTATTTATAAATAAAAAATTAACTTGTTAATATAATATATAATAGTTTGATTTATTATAATTTTTAATAATTTTTAACTTTTTTCAAAAAAAAATTAATTAAATTTAATCTTATAGATAAATTATTTTATTTTGTAAATATTTTTTTTATTTTAGTTTATTGTATTGATTATTTTAAATTAAATTTATTTTATGTTTTTAGAAATAAAGTTTAATTCTAGTTTAAAGATTTATTTAATTTTTTTTTTACATGTAAATTTTTGTAGGATATTAGTTAAATTTTAAAAATTTAATTAAAGTGATTTATTCGCAGTATTTAATTTTAATAATTTAAGAAATTAAGAATTAGAAATAAATTTTAATATTAACAAATTTTGTGCCAGCAGTTGCGGTTATACAAAAGATATAAATGAATTTTATTAGTAAATAATTATATGAATTATTGATAAATTAAAATATTATTTATTAGGTGAAATTTTAAGTATTAAATTAATTTATAAAAAAGTTTTTATTATTATGAAATTTATATTTAAACTAGGATTAGATACCCTATTATTTTAAATGTAAAAAGTTTTACTTAAGTAGTATTAGTTATGTTCTTGAAATTTAAAGATTTTGGCGGTATTTTAGTCTATTTAGAGGAACCTGTTCTGTAATTGATAATCCACGATTAACTTTACTTATTTTATAAATTTGTATACCGTCGTTATTAGAAAATTTTAGCAGAAAATAAATTTTTAATATTTTAAATTAAAAAATATATCAGATCAAGGTGCAGTATATATCTAAGAAGAAATGGGTTACAATAAATTTATTTATATGGATTAAAGTAAGAATAAACTTTATGAAAGTGGATTTAATAGTAATAAAATTTAATTAAATTTTATGATTTTAGCTCTAAAATATGTACATATCGCCCGTCGCTCTTATTATAAGGTAAGATAAGTCGTAACATAGTAGATGTACTGGAAAGTGTATCTAGAATGAACAAATTAGAGCTTGTTTTAGTAAAGCATTTTATTTACATTAAAAAGTTGTTGTGCAAATCAATGTAATTTGAAATTAAAAATTTATTATTAAATGTTTATTTTTTTTTGTTTAATAAAAATAATTTTATTAATTTATTTTTTAAGTATATTTTATAGAAAAAATTTTGTTAATTATAGTTTATTTGTATTGTAAAAGATAATTGAAATAATATATTAATTATTTAAAAGTAAAATTTAATTTTTGTACCTTGTGTATCAGGGTTTATTAAATAAATATTAATTATTTTAATTTTCTCGATTTTAAGAGAGCTAATAAAGTATTTTTTTTATTGTAAAAAAACTATTTAAAATATTTTATTGGTAATGAAATGTTATTCGTTCTTAAAAATATCTAGTTTATTTAGAAATGAATTTAATTCAAATATTTTAATTTTAATAATTTAATTTATTAATTTATTAAATTTTAATATTAATAATTAAAGGGATAAGCTTTTAATTAAAAATTTATAAGTTAGGTAATAATTTTAGAAAATGTAAGTTTAGAAATATCTATCAATAATAATTTGTTATAATTAATTTAATATTAAAATATTATTTTATATAACTTTAAATTTTTTATAAATAAATAATTTTTAATTTTATAAAATTAGATATAATGATAGAATTAGTATATATTTTAAATATTTAAATAATAGTATAAAAAAGATTATTTAAAGGAATTCGGCAAAAATTTTACTCGCCTGTTTAACAAAAACATGTCTTTTTGATATATATATAAAGTCTAGCCTGCCCACTGAAATTTTTAAATGGCCGCAGTATTTTGACTGTGCAAAGGTAGCATAATCATTAGTTTTTTAATTAAAAGCTCGTATGAAAGGTTGGACGAAGTAAAATCTGTCTCTATTTAATTTAAATTAGAATTTAATTTTTAAGTTAAAAAGCTTAAATTTTAATAAAAGACGAGAAGACCCTATAGAGCTTTATAATTTATTTAATATAATTAATTAAGATTAATTTAGATTTTATTAATATAATTATTTTATTGGGGTAATAGAAAGATTAAATAAATTCTTTTTTTTTATTTACATTGATTTATGAAATAAATGATCCATTTTTAATGATTATAAGATTAAGTTACCTTAGGGATAACAGCGTAATTTTTTTAGAGAGTTCATATCGATAAAAAAGTTTGCGACCTCGATGTTGGATTAAAGATTAGTTTAGGTGTAGAAGTTTAAATTTTTGGTCTGTTCGACCATTAAATCTTTACATGATCTGAGTTCAGACCGGTGTAAGCCAGGTCGGTTTCTATCTTTATTTAATAAAAATATTTTAGTACGAAAGGACCAAATATTTAATATATTTATATTTAAATTTTTGAATATTATTATTATTTTGGCAGATTAGTGCAATGAATTTAGAATTCATATATGTAATTATTTTACAAATAATACTTGTTTTATATAGATTTAATTTTTTCTTTAATTTGTATATTATTATTAATTATTTGTGTTTTAGTTGGAGTTGCGTTTTTAACTCTTTTAGAGCGAAAAGTATTAGGTTATATTCAAATTCGAAAAGGACCTAATAAAGTAGGATTTATAGGAATTCCTCAACCTTTTTGTGATGCAATTAAGTTATTTTCTAAGGAACAAACTTATCCTTTATTATCTAATTATATTATATATTATTATTCTCCTATTATAAGATTATTTCTTTCTTTATTAATATGAGTTATTATTCCTTATTTTTTAATTTTGTTTTCTTTTAGATTAGGGATGTTATTTTTTTTAGCTTGTACTAGTTTAGGGGTTTATACTGTAATAATTGCAGGATGATCTTCTAATTCAAGTTATTCTTTATTAGGAGGGTTACGCGCTGTTGCACAAACTATTTCTTATGAAGTTAGATTAGCTTTAATTTTAATATCTTTTATAATTTTAATTGAAAGTTTTAGACTAATAGAATTTATACAATATCAAAAATTTATTTGAATAATCTTTTTATCTTTGCCATTAGGTTTTGTTTGATTTGTATCTAGATTAGCTGAAACTAATCGCACTCCTTTTGATTTTGCTGAAGGGGAATCTGAATTAGTTTCAGGATTTAATGTTGAATATAGAAGAGGGGGGTTTGCTTTAATTTTTTTATCTGAATATTCAAGAATTTTGTTTATGAGAATATTATTTTGTGTAATATTTTTAGGAAGAGATTTAATATCAATTTTATTTTTTTTAAAGGTTGTTTTTTTAGCTTTTTCATTTATTTGAGTGCGGGGAACTTTGCCTCGATATCGGTATGATAAATTAATATATTTAGCTTGAAAAAGATTTTTGCCTTTATCATTAAATTATTTGTTTTTATATATAGGTATGAAAATATTATATTTCTCTTTATTAATTTAGTGAATTATTTTTAGTAAAAGTTAATAGAAGGTTTAACATCTTTATTATGTTTTCAAAACATATACTTATATCAAGTTCATTAACTAATTATATAATAAATTATCTCATATTTTTATGATTAAAGGATTAATAATAAAATAAATAAAATAAAGTACTGTTAAAATTTGTCCTGTAAGAATATAGGGATCTTCAACTGGTCGTATACCAATTCATGTTAATAATATTACAATAATAAGAAAAAATCAAAATAAAATTTGATTAATAGGATAAAATTTTAAACTTTGGAATTTTCCTATTCTATAGAATGGTAAAATTATTAAAATTAAAATTGATATAAGTAAAGCAATTACTCCCCCTAATTTATTGGGAATAGAACGAAGAATAGCATAAGCGAATAAAAAATATCATTCTGGTTGAATGTGAATAGGAGTAACTAATGGATTTGCAGGTGTAAAATTATCTGGGTCTCCTAAATAATATGGATTTAATAAAGTAAGAATTGTTAATGTTATTAATAATAAAATAAATCCTATTAAATCTTTAAATGAAAAATAAGGATGAAAAGGAATTTTATCAATATTTCTATTTAAGCCTAAAGGGTTATTTGAGCCTGTTTGATGTAAAAATAATAAATGAATTATTACTATTGCAATAACAATAAAAGGTAATAAAAAATGAATTATAAAAAATCGAGTTAAAGTTGCATTATCAACGGCAAATCCTCCTCAAATTCATTGTACTAATATATTTCCTAAATATGGAATAGCTGATAATAAATTTGTAATTACTGTTGCCCCTCAAAATGATATTTGTCCCCAAGGTAGAACATATCCTATAAAAGCAGTTCCTATCACTAAAAATAAAATAATTACTCCTACTATTCATGTATGAGTAAATTTATAAGATCCATAATATATTCCTCGGCCAATATGAAGGTAAATACAAATAAAGAAAAATGAAGCACCATTAGCATGAAGAGTTCGTAATAATCAACCATAATTTACATCACGACAAATATGACTAATTCTATTGAAAGCTCTATCAATATTTGCGGTATAATGTATAGCTAAAAATAATCCTGTTGCAATTTGAATTACTAAACATAATCCTAATAATGATCCAAAATTTCATCATAATGAAATATTAGCTGGGGTAGGTAAATCAATTAATGCTCTATTAGTAATTTTAAATAAGGGGTGGTTAATTCGTATAGGTTTATTCATTAAAATTTTTGTCGCAATGGGCCATAATTAATATCAGTAATTTTTACTACTGCAATTAATGTTAAAAATAAATAGTTTACTAATATTAATGTAATTATATTGTTAGGAGTATTATAAATTATATTTAATCTAATTAAATTTTCATTTTTTAATATTAATATATCATTAATTATTTCTATTATATTAGAATTTTTAAATAAAGGATTTATGAATATATAGTCAATAAAAAAATAAGATATTATTATAATTGAAATTATAGCTATAATGAATATAGATATTTTTATTGAAAAATTAAATATTTCATTTGAAGCTAATCTAGTTATATAAATAAATAATACTAATATTCCCCCAATTATTACTAAAAATAAAATATAAGAAAATCAATATGAATATGAATATATTCCTGATATCAATGAAATTAATAAAGTTTGAATTAATAAAATTAAGCCTATTGACATAGGATGATTTAAAAATATAAATATAATTGTTATTGTTAATCTTAATAATAATAATAAGTAATAAATACAGAGAGTAGTTTAATAAAAATATTAATTTTGGAGATTAATGATAAAAGATAACTTTTTTCTCTGAAGTTTTAAAAGAATATTTCTTATGTTTGATTTACAAGACCAATATTTTGAATTAAATTATTAAAACTTATTATTTATATGTTAAATGTTTTAGTCTTTATTTTTATATTTTTTACGGGTATAATAGTGTTTTCTTCTAAACGAAAACATTTACTTTTAATATTATTGAGTTTAGAATTTATTATTTTATCTTTATATATATTAATATTTATTTATTTATCTATATTTAGTTATGAATATTATTTTAGAATATTATTTTTAACTTTTTGTGTATGTGAAAGCGTTTTAGGGTTATCTATCTTAGTTTCTTTAATCCGAACTCATGGAAATGATTTTTTTTTTTCAATAAATATATTATGTTAAAATTTTTATTTATAATATTATTTATGATTCCTTTATGTTTTAAAAAAAATAGTTTTTGATTAAATCAATCAATATATTTTATTATAAGTTTTATATTTATAATAATAGGAAGATTTAATTATTTATGAATAAATATTAGATATTTTTTTGGCTCTGATTTATTGTCTTTTGGTTTAATTTTATTAAGATTTTGAATTTGTTCTTTGATAATTATAGCAAGAGAATCTATTAATAAAAAGAATTTTTTTATGAATTTTTTTTTATTTATATTATTGATATTATTATTATTTTTATATTGTACATTTAGATCTATAAATTTATTTTTATTTTATTTTTTTTTTGAGTGTAGTTTAATTCCTACATTAATTTTAATTATAGGGTGGGGATATCAACCAGAACGATTACAAGCAGGAATTTATTTATTATTTTATACTTTATTTGCTTCTTTACCAATAATAATTGGAATTTTTTATTATTATAATAATTATATAACATTAGATTTTTTTTTTTTTAATAATTTATATTATTTTAATATATATATATATATTTGTATGATTTTTGCTTTTTTAGTTAAAATGCCTATATATATAGTTCATTTATGATTACCTAAAGCTCATGTTGAAGCTCCAGTTTCAGGTTCAATAATTTTGGCCGGGATTATATTGAAATTAGGGGGCTATGGATTATTGCGTGTATTAAGAATATTTTTATTTATTGGAATATCTATATCTACTTTATTTGTAAGAATTAGTTTAGTTGGAGGAATATTAGTAAGTTTAATTTGTTTACGGCAAACAGATCTTAAATTATTAATTGCTTATTCTTCTGTTGCTCATATAGGATTAGTTTTAGGGGGAATTATAACTTTTAATTATTGAGGATTTTGTGGTTCTTATATAATAATAATTGCTCATGGATTATGTTCTTCGGGTTTATTTTGTTTAGCTAACATTTCATATGAACGGATAAATAGTCGTAGAATATTTATAAATAAAGGATTAATAAATTTAATACCTAGTATAACTTTATGGTGATTTTTATTAAGATCTTCTAATATAGCTGCCCCTCCTTCAATAAATTTAATAGGGGAAATTAGATTATTAAATAGATTAATTTCTTGGACTTGAGTATCAATTTTTATTTTAATATTTTTATCTTTTTTTAGAGCTGTATATACTTTATATTTATATTCATATAGCCAACATGGAAAGATTTATTCAGGTAAATTTGCCTGTTCTTCAGGGTATATTCGTGAATATTTATTATTATTTTTACATTGATTTCCTTTAAATTTATTAATTATTAAAAGAAATTTCTTTATGTTATGAATTTAAATTTAAGTAATTTAATTAAAATTTTGATTTGTGATGTCAAATATATAAGTATAAATCTTATCTTAGATCATTAATTTAATTTCAATTTGTATTATTAGTTCTGTTAGTTTATTTATAATTAGAATAAGATTATTTTGTTTAAGTTTAAAATTTTTATTATTGGATTTTACAATTTTTATTGAATGAGAATTATTAAGTTTAAATTCTAGTTCAATTGTTATAAGAGTATTATTTGATTGGATATCTTTAATATTTATAAGTTTTGTTTTATTTATTTCTTCAATAGTAATTTTTTATAGAGATCAATATATAGAGGGGGATTTAAATATTAATCGATTTATTATATTAGTTTTAATATTTGTTTTTTCAATAATATTATTAATTATTAGTCCTAATTTAATTTCAATTTTATTAGGATGAGATGGGTTGGGATTAGTATCATATTGTTTAGTTATTTATTATCAAAATGTAAAATCTTATAATGCTGGAATATTAACAGCGTTAATAAATCGAATTGGTGATGTAATATTATTAATTGCTATTTCTTGAATATTAAATTATGGAAGATGAAATTATATTTTTTATATAGATTACATAAAAAATGATTTATATATACAAATTATTGGTTTATTAGTAATAGTAGCAGCAATAACTAAGAGTGCTCAAATTCCTTTTTCTTCATGATTACCTGCAGCTATAGCAGCTCCTACACCAGTTTCTGCATTAGTCCATTCTTCTACTTTAGTTACAGCTGGAATTTATTTGTTAATTCGATTTAATGTAATTTTAAATGAAAATTTAAGTTTATTTTTATTATTAATTGCTACTTTAACTATATTTATAGCTGGATTAGGGGCTAATTTTGAATTTGATTTAAAAAAAATTATTGCTTTATCAACTTTAAGTCAATTAGGATTAATAATAAGAATTTTAGCTATAGGAAATTATAAATTAGCTTTTTTTCATTTACTAACTCATGCATTATTTAAAGCTTTATTATTTATATGTGCTGGGGCTATTATTCATAATTTAAAAGATATGCAAGATATTCGTTTTATGGGAAATCTAATGGTTCAAATACCTCTTACTTGTATTTGTATAAATGTATCTAATTTAGCTTTATGTGGAATACCTTTTTTAGCTGGTTTTTATTCTAAAGATTTAATTTTAGAAATTGTTTGTATAGATTTTGTAAATATGTTTATTTTTTTTTTATTTTTTATTTCTACAGGATTAACTGTATGTTATTCTTTTCGTTTATGTTATTACTCTATTACTGGTGATTTTAATTTTTATTCTTTTCATTCATTGAATGATGAAGGTTGAATTATATTGAAAAGTATATTAATTATATTAATTTCTGTAATTTTTATAGGAAGAATGTTAAGATGATTTATTTTTCCGACTCCCGTTATAATTTGTTTACCCCTTGAGTTAAAAACACTAGCTTTAAGTGTTAGTGTAATTGGGGCTTGGTTAGGATATGAATTATCTAAGTTTTCCATTAGATGGTTAAGTAATTCTTTAAAATTTTATCAATATAGATATTTTTTTGGTTTTATATGATTTATACCAAATATTTCGACTTTTTCAATAAATTATGTACCTTTAGTAATAAGTTATAATTTATATAAAAGTTTTGATCAAGGTTGAAATGAATACTTTGGAGGTCAAGGAATATATGAAAATATAAAAAAAAATTCAATTTTTTTCCAATTTTTACAAAATAATAATATAAAGATTTATTTAATTTTAATTATTTTATGATTGGTAGTATTATTAATTTTTATATTTATTTACTTAAATAGCTTATTTTTTAGAGCATAATATTGAAGATATTAAGGAAATTATTAAAATTTTTAAGTATTTATAAAAATTAAATATTTTATTTTTACAGTGAAAATGTAATGTTTTTAATTAAACTATATAAATTAGAAATATAAACGGAATTTAACCGCTAAAGAAAAAAGTTAGCAGCTTTTTCTTGATCATCATATTTCTTTAATTGGAATAAAGATTCAGTGATATCATTAACAGTAATATGCCTCTATTTGGCTTCAATTAATATAAATAAGGGTATTTAATATACCAAACTTTTAGGTCGAAACTAAATGTAATATTTTACTTCTTATTTTAAGATAAGTTGGTATTCCAACACTTTTTGAATGCAAATCAAATGTTATTTTTAACTATTATCCTAATTTGCTCAATTTAAAGCTCCTTGATTTCATTCATGATATAAGCCAATTAGTAAAATAAATAAAAAAAAAAAACTTACTATTAATCAAGATATTAAATTAGAAATTTTTATAATTATAATTATAGGTATTAGTAAAGCAATTTCTACATCAAAAATTAAAAAAATCACTGCGATTAAAAAAAATTGTAATCTAAAAGGTAATCGAGCAGAATTTTTTGGGTCGAATCCACATTCAAAAGGAGAATTTTTTTCTCGGTCTATAAAAGTTTTTTTAGATAAAATATTAGCCAAAAATATTACTATTATTGAGATTATTATAATAATACTTCTTATGGTAAAAATAATAAAAATTATTTATACTAAAAATAGTTAGACCATTTGATTGGAAGTCAAATATACTTTTTATACTATATAAATTAATTAACTACCTCATCAGTAAATTGAAATATATAAAAATAATCATACTACATCAACAAAATGTCAGTATCATGCTGCCGCTTCAAACCCAAAATGATGAATTGAAGAAAAATGATTAAAATAGTGACGAATTAAACATACAAGTAAAAAAATAGTTCCAATAATTACATGTAAACCATGAAATCCTGTTGCTATAAAGAAAGTTGACCCATAAATTGAATCGGCAATTGTAAAAGGAGATTCAATATATTCAAATGCTTGTAAAATTGTAAAATAAAATCCTAATAATACTGTAAATAATAATCCTTGTAAAGATTGATTGTAATTATTTTCTATTAAACTATGATGAGCTCATGTAACAGTAACTCCTGAAGTTAATAAAATTAATGTATTTAATAATGGAATTTGAAGTGGATTAAAAGTTTCAATTCCAGCAGGAGGTCATATATTACCAAGTTCAATTGCTGGTGATAAACTTCTATGGAAAAATCCTCAAAAAAAAGATAGAAAAAAGAATACTTCTGAAGTGATAAATAAAATTATTCCTCATCGTAATCCTATTGTAACAACATAAGTATGAAGACCTTGAAAAGTGCCTTCTCGTGTAATATCCCGTCATCATTGAATTATTGTTAAAATAGTTACTAATATACCAATTATTAAAAGATTTATATTATATTGATGAAATCATTTTACTAATCCTCTTACTATTATTATTGCTCCCAATGCCCCTGTTAAAGGTCATGGGCTATAATCTACTAAATGATAAGGATGATTTGAATGTGTTGACATTAATTAATTAAATTACTTCTCTTGAATAAAGTGTTCTTAAAATTGCAAATACATATGATTGAATAATTGAAACTGCAAATTCTAAGGTTAATAATAAAATTTGTACAATAATTAATAATGATACCAATGAAGAATTTATTATAGGGCCAGTATTCCCTAATAAAGTTAATAATAAGTGCCCGGCAATTATATTTGCTGCCAATCGAACTGCTAAAGTTCCTGGCCGAATAACATTACTAATTGATTCAATACATACTATAAAAGGTATTAGAATTGGAGGGGTTCCTTGTGGAACTAAATGAGCGAATATATGTTGAGTGTTATTTATTCAACCAAATAATATAAAACTTAATCATAAAGGTAAAGCTAAAGATAGTGTTATTGATATGTGGCTTGAACTTGTATAAATATAAGGAAATAATCCCATAAAATTATTAAATAAAATAAATGAAAATAATGAAATAAAAATAAATGTTCTTCCCTTTTGATTATATGGGCCTAATAATGTTTTAAATTCTTTATGTAAAGTTAATAAAATATTAATTCAAATAATTCTAAATCGTGAGGGGATAAACCAATATGTTATTGGAATTAATAATAATCCTATAATTGTACTTATTCAATTTAATGATAAATTTAAAATATTTGTTGATGGATCAAATGATGAAAATAAGTTTGTTATCATTTTCAATTTAAGATTTTTTTAATAAAATTATTATTATTTAAATTTCTTCTGTTATTTTTAATTAAAAATATATAATAATTCAAAAAATTAAATAAGAAGAAAATAAATGTAAATATTAAGTATAGGAATAATCAATTTATTGGGGCTATTTGTGGTATTAAAGAATATTAATTAATTAATAATTTTAGTTTGACATTCTAATGTTATATATTTAACTAATTCTTTTTATTTAAAATAGTTTTATTTTAAAAATTTTTATGTACTTAGTTAAGTTTAATTTAAAATGTAATAATTTATTATAAAATTAGTATTTACTAGTTCTTTTCATCAGAAGTAGTTGCTAATTTACTATGAAATGGTTTAAGAGACCAGTACTTGCTTTCAGTCATCTAATGAGTTTTCACTTATTTTAGTGATCCATTTCACAAATGTGTTAGTTGGAATACTTTCAATTACAATAGGCATAAATCTGTGATTAGCCCCACAAATTTCTGAACATTGTCCGTAGAATAGTCCTGACCGATTTATAAAAAAATTGGATTGATTTAATCGCCCGGGGGTAGCATCAATCTTAACTCCTAAAGCGGGGATAGTTCATGAATGAATAACATCTGTTGCTGTCACTAAAATTCGAATTTGTGTGTTGAAAGGTAATACAATTCGATTATCTACATCTAATAATCGAAATCCATTAATTTCTAACTCATTTGTTGGAATTATATATGAATCAAATTCAAGTTTTTTAAAATCAGAATATTCATAACTTCAATATCATTGATGGCCAATAGATTTTAATGTAATTGAAGGATTTCTAACTTCATCTAATAAATATAATAATCGTAAAGAAGGTAAAGCAATAAAAACTAAAGTGATAGCTGGTAAAACTGTTCAAATTACTTCAATTGTTTGACCTTCTAGTAGGTAACGATTAATATATTTATTAAAAAATAAAGTTACTATTAAATATCCAACTAGTATAGTAATTATTGTTAAAATTATTATAGTATGATCATGAAAAAATGTAAGTTGTTCTATTAGGGGAGAAGCACTATCTTGTAAACTTAGGTTAGACCATGTTGCCATTTTCTAATAAAAGTGAAGAACTTTATATATGAAGCTTAAATTCATTGCACTAATCTGCCATATTAGAAATTAGATAGTATCGGTAGTTCAGAATATCTATGTTCAGCTGGGGGATAATTTTGGAATCATTCAATAGAAGTAGATATTTGATTTGAGAAAATTACTAAACGTTGAGAGGTAAAGCTTTCTCAAATAATATAAATTAGTAAAAGTACTCCAATAAAAGAAATTGTAGAACCAATTGATGAAACAATATTTCATGATGTATATGCATCAGGATAATCTGAGTATCGTCGTGGTATACCATTTAATCCTAAAAAATGCTGAGGAAAAAATGTTAAATTTACCCCAATAAATATAATAATAAATTGGATTTTTAATAAGTTATCATTTATACTTAATCCTGTAAATAAAGGGAATCATTGGATAAAACCAGCTATAATTGCAAATACGGCTCCTATAGATAATACATAATGGAAATGAGCAACAACATAGTATGTATCATGAAGAATAATATCAATAGATGAATTAGCTAATACTACTCCTGTTAAACCCCCTACTGTAAATAAAAATACAAATCCTAAAGCTCATAATAATGAGGGGCTATAGGATATTTGGGCACCGTGAAGTGTTGCTAATCAAGAAAAAATTTTAATTCCAGTTGGAACGGCAATAATTATTGTAGCTGAAGTAAAATAAGCTCGAGTATCAACATCTATTCCAACTGTAAATATATGATGAGCTCAGACTACAAATCCTAATAATCCAATAGCTAATATAGCATAAATTATTCCTAATGAACCAAAAGTTTCCTTTTTACCTCTTTCTTGGCTAATAATATGAGAAATTATTCCGAATCCTGGTAAAATTAAAATATAAACTTCGGGATGTCCAAAAAATCAAAATAAATGTTGATATAAAATTGGGTCCCCTCCTCCCGCAGGGTCAAAAAATGAAGTGTTTAAATTTCGATCTGTTAATAATATTGTGATAGCTCCAGCTAATACTGGTAATGACAGAAGTAACAATAAAGCAGTAATCCCCACTGATCATACAAATAAAGGCATTCGATCAAAAGTTATTCCGATTGATCGTATATTAATAATTGTTGTAATAAAATTTACAGCACCTAAAATTGAAGATACACCCGCTAAATGTAAACTAAAAATAGCTAAATCAACTGAGGCTCCAGCATGGGCAATACCAGATGAGAGGGGTGGGTAAACTGTTCATCCAGTACCAGCTCCTCTTTCCACTATTCTTCTCATTAAGAGGAGTGTTAATGAAGGAGGAAGTAGTCAGAAACTTATATTATTTATTCGAGGAAAAGCTATATCAGGAGCACCTAATATTAAAGGAACTAATCAATTTCCAAACCCCCCAATTATAATAGGCATTACTATAAAAAAAATTATGATAAATGCATGAGCAGTTACAATAACATTATAAATTTGATCATCACCAATTAATGCTCCAGGATTTCCTAATTCAGCTCGAATTAGTATACTTAATGAAGTCCCTACCATTCCTGATCACGCTCCGAAAATAAAATATAATGTACCAATATCCTTATGGTTTGTTGAAAATAATCATTGTCGCGGTAAAATGGCTGAGCTATTAGGTAATAAACTGTAAATTTATTTAGGAAATTTAAATTTCTTTTACCACCCAAAGTTTTATAGTTTAAGATAAAATATTAAATTGCAAATTTAAAGAAAAAATATAATTTTTAAAACTTTTTACATATTTATGAAGTTTAACTTTAGCCTAAGGCTTAAAGCAGTAATCTTTATTTACAGCTTTGAAGGCTATTAGTTTTGGGGTTTAACTTAAATCCTTTTTAATATAAATTGAAAAAGATTGTACATAAAATTAAACCATTGATTGAAATAAATGATAATATTGCTATAATTATATTTGTTTTTATATTTGAATTTATAAGAATATTATAATTAAGTTCATTATGAGATAAAATCAATCTTGTATATGCAATTCGTAAGTAAAAAAATAAAGTAATTAAAGTTATTATAATTATAAAAAATAATAGATATATATAATTACTACTTAAATATTGAATTAATATTCATTTTGGTAAAAACCCTAAAAAAGGGGGCAATCCCCCTAATGAAAGTAAATTTAATAATAAACTAAATTTAATGATCGGGTTTTTATTTATAAAAGAATATATTTGTTTTAAATGGAAAATTTTAAAATAATTTATTATGTAAATTAATGTTACTGAAATGAATGAATATATAAAGAAATATATAATTCAAATTATTTCTCTATTTAAAAATGATCTTACTATTCAACCTAAATGATTAATTGAAGAATAGGCTATAATTTTACGTAATCTAGTTTGATTTAATCCTCCGATTCTTCCAATTAAAGTTGATATAATAATGATGAAGATAATATAATTAGAATATTTAATTGTATATGATAATAATATTATTGGTGCAATTTTTTGTCATGTTATTAAAACTAGACTATTCATTCAATTTATTCCTTCAATAATTTCAGGAAATCAAAAATGGAAAGGGGCAGCTCCCATCTTTAATAAAAGAGATGAATTAATTGTTATTATTATAAATACATTGATATTTAAAATATCACTAATTAAGTTATTTGTTATTATAATTGTAAGAATTGAAAATAGAAAAATTGTTGAGGCTAATGCTTGGATTAGAAAATATTTGATTGAAGATTCAGTTGAATAGGAATTGTTTTTTGATTTTAATAATGGAATAAAAGATAATAGGTTAATTTCTAAACCTATCCAAGTTCCTAGTCATGTGTGGGATGAGATTGAAATTATTGTTCCTATAAATAATGTTAATATAAAAATTAGTTTATAAGTATTGATTATTAAAAAAAAAAGGATTAAAACCTTTATGTTTAGGGTATGAACCTAATAGCTTTATTAGCTTATCTTTTTGATAAGGGTACATTTTAGTATATGATGTATAAAAGTTTTTGATATTTTTGGAAATAGTTTAATTCTATTAAATGTAATTATAATGAAGGTAAAAATTTACATAATTTATTCTATCAAAATAATCCTTTCAGGTCAGGCACTTCATT